GGTTCTAAGGAAAGGAATTGACCCACCTATTCCGACCGGGGAGAACAGGCCATTCAACAGGGAGATTCTGAACGGAGGCTTGGTTCGATCAAGCCGCTGAGTATTGGAAACAGGCGATAACGCTTACTCCCGGGAATTATATTGAAGCACCAAATTGGTTTCGGCTCAGCGGGATAGAGATAGGAAAAAGAGAGATTTTCGTCGAAAAAAGTCGGATAAACGCAGTAATTCGCAAAAAGGGGGTATACTATAGTTATAGTAAATTTATACATGATCTGCACAAGAGACAGTCGCTTCTTAATCGTAAAATACTTGCGCAAATAGCTATATTAAATAGGAATTGTCTTTCTATTCTTTCCAAGGAGGTCATAAAAAAAGAAGATTGGAAAGACCAAAATGATTTAAATCAAGTTCCCCGGAGTTTATTCGGAGGTTGGAAAGATAAGAGTCTTATTCTTGTCTCGATAGGGAAGAAAGGGCTTCTTTAACGCCGTTCAAGCAAGGCAATTGGTAGGCGGCATAGTGATAGGTTTCAAGATGAATAAGCAGGTGGGGTACGACCAATGAGTCCTCCCTGATAAAGTTCCCAGAGGGAATCAACAGAGTACATAGCCTTGTTTGGTGTGAAGCTGCCTTTAGCAATATAGCTTGTTTTCCGCACCTATGAGTCTGATTGCTTTATCAATCGCCTTATCTTATTTTTTCTTTTTTTCCTGACTGTCAGGCGTCATTCATTTTGGCACGTCGAAAGTAGAGCAGCTGAGCTTCGAAAGTATCAGACAAGGCAATTCCCCTTCCGGTCTTGATACTTTGAAAGAAAGAGTCCCAGATTGGTTAGCAGCTTTAGAACTGACGCTTTGAGGAACTCCAGTTGCAAAGATGAAGACCATATTGATCTCTTTTTGAAAGGTTACTTCAAGCGATGTTACCGCCTTTCCTTATTCGAGAAGAAATTCTCTTTTAAGTTTCGAGGGATGCGCTCTTAGCAGCCTTTCTCTGGTAAGAGACCGTCAGTTTAGCAAGCCGGCAATTTATTTGGTAGGTAGATATTGAAGTTTCTGGGAGGTAGTGAATCTACTTCGTCCGCATTGAGCTCCCCTCCGAGCCCTGATTCCAGTTAGAAAGAGTGAGAGTGCGTGGGATCGTGTGATCTATTCTCAACAATTGGATCTCCGACTGGTAAGCGGGAAGGTCTAAGCGCGACGTCTTCCTAAAAGCAACTTCTGAGAGGCATAAGCTTTCCCTTTCTGAGAGCTTTATAGCATTTCTTTTTATCGAGTAAGGAGAGAGGCGGGAAGAGCCCATTTAACCCAAGGGTCATGTACATCGGATTTTTGTAGCAATGGCCTGTTTCTGATAGAGAGGGTTTTTGCTTTTTGGGTGCAGAGAAAGACTTTTCATTTTGGAGCGGTAAAATCTAACTCAGCTGGGGAGTGGGATCATCATAACAGGGCCAAAGAAAAAATGAATCGGTGGAGTCAGAGAGGGGAAGGAATAAGGGGGAACGCAATTTGGGGGTGGATGGACGCTAATGACAATGCATAGATAGTCGGGGTCGCACTCCATACAGTATAAACGGGAAAGAATGCAGAAAACTTCTTCCGCGCAAGGGTTTGTCCAAGCACATACTCTCTCAATTGATTAAGTTTATGGCATACAAGATTGCTACCCTTCGACGCTCCGCGCGCGAGTCAAACTGGATACACCCACTTCATATAGCAACAGAATATCTTACTACCATTGCCATGGTCCGAGACCTACTGAAATCGAAACTAATAAATGTATAGCTATCTCACCTTTACTTTCTCGATTCCACGTCCTCATCTTTTGGTGCCTTCATGAATCTCATTACGAAACAGAGTCAACCCTGTAATTTTCATGCGGCAGGGTTAGGGTTATATTTTTAATAAATATATTCTTTGGTCCGATTGGCACATCTACAGAGAAAGATACGAAGTCATGAAAGAGATTATATAAATACACAAAGAGGCAGAGATTGTTGAGAATGGATAGCTGTGGATGCTCTCCACATTGGTAACTGGTAAGCTAAGGATGGTTAGTGGCCCAGGGATAACCGGAGCGAGTTTAGTTGAAGCTATGGGAACGATATCAGTCGCCGTCGTTCCCTACCCTAAAGCAGTTCCTTCCTTCGGTTCAGGTCTTTCCGAACCAAGGACTTCATTCATTGAAGCCCTTACAAATTGGATTGATGAGAGCGGTAGCCTTTTCCCAGTTGGTCTAGCCAAGTCCAAGTTCCTTTACTTTAGCCGGGTTCGCCCTGAAGTACTCCTTCTTTCGCTTTCTGATTAAGACCCGGATGACAATCCTCTCAAATCCTCCAGTGGCCTCTATGATCTTTCATAGAAGATGCTAATTCGTTAGCCTTATTATGTTTGTTATCAAAGTCTCCAACGGCTGCTGCTGAGTCATCCCCTTCCGGGGGTTAAAATCGGACCAAAGGAGGGGATGGATAAAGGAAGCACATCCTCTCTCATAGAAAGTGCCCCGTAGGGCCTTAAGGCGTCATAGGGCCGTCAGACTCTTCTCTCTCCGTAAGGCATGGAAGAATTACTACTTCCAAAAGCTGTCATTACACTTGTAAAAGAAATAAAAGCTTAAGTTCGGGAGTACTTGCTACGTACATGGCTTTCCCTTCGGGTTAGTAGCTCAGTTAGCCTGACATCATTGAATTTCACTTAAGTAAATAGAATAAATAGTTGTTCCAAATTTCTTACTTACTTAATAGTAAAGGATAGGGTATATAAGACTACAAGGCGTCATGATCTATAGGTTTTCTAGCCCTTATCTTTACACCCGAATAAAGGCAATGAAATTGATTGAGAGCGTCATAAAAGACTGAACTGTAATGAAATACCCCTGACCTTACTTATACTGCTTGCTTATCCCCTTAACTCTTAGTTACGAGTAAAGGAATTGAACTAACAAAATGCAAGCCAAGGCGATCGAACCCGCTGTCCAGCTCTTTTTCTTGCTTGTGCCGTAAACTCCTACGAAAAAACTCTTCCTATGGACGAGTTGATGACGGGTCTTTCTGTAAAGCAAGTAGGTAATAGTGAGAAGCTTCACTGGATCGAAAGGAGAAGCAGGCCTCTTAAAGAGAAAACCAGATCTTATTCTGTTACTTGCTTGTGCGCCCGGAGGGTTTACTCATTCTCATTAAGGTATTTTTGGATAGTTAGTAAATGTTCCCCTTGCGGGGGTGACGCTTCTTGCCCTGATCTTTATGTAAATAACAATTAAAAGATAAGACTTCACTGCATTAAGTGCTGGTTAGCTTCCAGAGCTTTCACGAAAGGCAGGGAAAAAACTACTCTGTTTGAAGTTCTGTTGTTGTGTTGTTCGAGAGTTCCATTCCTTCAACTTCATTTTAAAGCATGACAAACAAGGGGGCTATAATCTCAAAGTTATGACTTTTATACCTGTAAAAAGAAAGAAAGGACAGAAAAGACAGATGCATGCGTCAGGGTACTCTCGAAGGGCTCTCTTTACCCCTAAGGGGGAAGAAATAGAAGTTCTGAACCAATAACAGTTCTTCTTTCTGTATATCTTAAGCGCGTCGCAGTCGCTGCTTTACGCCCATTGTTCGAGCCGCTAACCCGATAGTAACTTCTCGAATGAGGCCTTTACTTAGAAGTTAGCGATAGAAAGAGGTTAGTAAACCAATAGCTGTCCTGTTATTCCTTTCATGAAAGCTCAGTCAGTCGGGGAAGCGTAAAGCAGTTCCGTATTCCTATTGGGAAGCCTGGACTTGTTACAAAGAGATAACGCAAACGTCATGGGGAACAACCACTTTCGATAATGAAAAGAATAATCATACCAGTCTTCAACAATTAGAGGATTCCAATTCTCACCCGAGAGAAACTTCACGAGAATGGCAAGGTTTCTCACATGGGGAAGAATTCAATCCGGAGCCAACTCCTTTTCAATCAACTAGTTCTGTTGTTCTGAAGCCAATCTTCTTTCTTTTACTGGCTTAGCCCGATAGGAACTTCACTCAAGCTTAGCGCCTTCTCTGACTCCTTTCTTAACCTTCGGGCATATGTAGAATCCACTGCTCTGCCGCTTTCCTTACCCGAGGGAAAGAGTCTGACTCTGACTGTCCTGATCTAAGGAATTTCACTGAAGTCTTAAGAGATCACAGAAAGTCAAAAAAGTCTGCGTCAGATCAGAAATTGTTGAAGCCTGTGAATTGCGTATAGAAAGAAATGCCCTGTCGCTTTCAGAGCAAAGGTCTTCAAAGACTAATTGAAATCAGGCTAACTGGTATAATTCTTAAACAACAGTGAAGGGCCGAAGAAGGAGTCTTTACGAGTGTATAGGGGTGTTAAGCTATGGTTGAATGGTTTCTGCGCGGGGATGTAGCATTGTTGCCCTAAAATCATAACAATTGAATTGAGCTTTTTCACTTCTCTCAACGCACGGTCGTACCCGAACTAAGCGCTTGGCTTGTCTCAGGTTCCCGGCTGAATATAGTCTTTCTTTCGAAGAGCGAAGCCCTTTTCCTTTAGCTTCAGTATCGGGGGAGGGTAATTTAGCGCTTAGAATCCATAGTGAGATTTAACTTACTTTTTAGGTATTTGATTACAAATTCAATAAGACTTTCCACCGCCTCCCTCTGTCTCACCTCACAAGCGCGAAAGCCTATAGTATCTTAGTCGCCCCGTTATTGCAGTTTGATATCGTATTTAGACGTGCTTTTCGAATGATGGCATCATATCATCTTATATAAGAGAGAGGCTGCATTGTTGAGCGATCTTTCCCTCTTATTTAAGCTGGTGTGATCTCACTTTCGAAACGACGTGGCGGTGAAGTACTCATAGGTCGATGTCATGTAACCGATAACAAAGAGAGATATAGAAAGTATGAAGTGAGGGATCTTTCGTTGTAGCCATACTTCACTCGGCCCAAGCAATGCCCAAGGACTCCCATGCCTTTGAAGGTTGGACCAACCCAACCGGTGATTTCCGACAAGTCTTTCTTCATTTTTCGAGCAAAAAGCGGAAGACGAAGAAAAACCCACATAAAACCATGGCGGATCAAGCATTGAATTACACTATGTCGTTACTGTCGAGTCTTGCGTTACCTTCTTTTCTTTATATACTTGCCACGTGGCGGGCAGCCAAGCTGCGGGGTTTAACGAACGAGAACTTCCATGAAAAAGTCGAGGAGAGCATAGCGAACACTTTAAAGGAGCAGTGCAGTAAAAAACTGCTAACTCCACTGTTCGCCCAAAATCTTTTTCCATTACCGAACGGAAAAGACACGTATGATGTGAAGGACGCATACGTACCGGATAATAATGTGCAATTGCTTTGCAATATCTATGAAACTATAGTGCAATTCGGCGCCGCTAGTCCGCATTATAACCACCTTCTTCAAATTGCGTTCACCTTTTGGGGTGGTTAATTAAAAAAAAGACTTCGAGTGCCACCCCCCCGGATGCAGTCCGTTTTAGAAAGACGAGAAGGGCGAACCGCGTCACCAAAGTTACGATCAGGAAGGCTGAAATCCAGATAAAAGTATCCGGAACAGGCTGGTTCGAATCCAGTTCGTGACAAGGCTTTAAACATAGAATTTCTCGACGGGTTGAAGTTTTTATTGAGGTTCGAAAATTCTACTTGAATTTTTTAAGCATGTGAAAAAGGATCCCCAAAAGAGGCCAACTGAAGAAATGGATTGTCTGGGTTGCTGCTCATCAAGCTTGAGATCGGTTCTTACGTCGATCAGGTTACCGACTTTAAAAAAGCACTACTGGGCCCGCGGCTTCTCGAAGCCAATCTCGCACTTGACACGCTGAAAGCTTCACTTTGTTTTCTTCATTTCCGCTCTGAGAGGATCTTAGCCTACCGGGGACCGGCTCTATGAGGACCTTTGGGCTCCGCTTCCTCGATCTTAAGTGCCGCCCTTTCCTAAGCCAATGCTGCCCACGTTCTCTAACTAATTGCTTTGCTACCCAAAAAGGTAGCACACTAATCTCCGTCACCCTCGGGTCAGGTCTGGCTTAACCTTATTCCCGTCAGTTCCGTCACTCTCTTTTCTTTCAATGGCATCCGCTTTCAAAGCATTTTTTCCCACAAAGCCACCCTGCTTGCAACAGTAGATCTTGTTGATTCGGTTGAAGCAGAACAAAAAACAATAGTTGCATCCGTTAAAGACCAATCACTGGCTGCAGTAAAGGTTTATCATTGGATAAAGACCCTTCATTGCTAGCTTCCTTGCCGATTGAGAGAAGGCACCGAAGCCCTACTCGAAGCTTGGAGTTCCTTCCTTGAATGCGTCTCTTACTTTGAGCTATAAGGAAAGGAGAAGAGGAGCACTTAGCCTTACTTAATTGGATCCATGTGCGTGCCCAGGATCAAGGGCTATGCCTCTATATAAGAGGATGAGGATCAGACCTAAGATAATTAGGTGAGGCCTAAGATAGCAAGTCTGGCTACGAACTAGATTTCACGTAGGTAGGAAGCCTTCGACTAAAGAAGGGCATGAAAAGGGCACTTCTTACGGCATCCTGCTAAAGAGCGGTAATCCAACGATTAAGCCATTTCTGAGAGTAGAAAACTACCTATTTTTTTTACGGTGACATAGTCTTCACCCTTCCTGCGCTCGGAAGCATTTTTATTCATCCAATCCTTCACATATCGGTATTGGTAAAAGAAAATCGCGTGAGACCTATATCCGGGGGGCAGAAGTGCCCTTACCTCTGCATTGGACCTCTTGACTCGATCACTGGCGAGAAAAGGGAATGAAATCGCTTGCTTGTGACTTTATAAGCTATAGCCGATTACCCGTCACATCAACCATAAGAAGAAGAGTTTCGGAAGAATACGCTTCCCTATTTGATAGCTGGCGCTGGCCGTGCCCCCGATAAGATCTTGTCCAGCTTCTTTCGTAGTAGATCGAGCCGTTTAAGTAGTAAAAAAGACTGAAGTCTATTCCGGAATTCAATTAAAAAGGGCTACCTTAGCCCCCGGGGGGACCGGCGCCTTCTTTTCTTTCATTTCATGACCAGCTTACCCCATTTACTGAAGGTCGAGCGTATGAGTCTTCACCCCTTCACCGAACTTTTTGAATCGCTTTGCTTAAGTTGTGAAGAGATCATGAAAAAGAAGTAAGTAATAAATAGGCGCCTTCTCACGGTGCTCCACGTCAGTGGTAGCCAAACCAATGGCTGAATCTTCTTCTTCTTCAAAGTTAAGGTAGTCGAAGACTTATTGGTCTTTGAAAGGAGTTCAAGGGCACATGACCCAAGGGCAAAATAAAGTGTACAAGTGCTCTTAAGAGATTTCACTTTCAGTGGTTAGAAGGTCGGATATAAGCTGAGGTATAGCCATGACGGTCTGGGATCGAGCCTTTCTCTTCCTCTGGTCTAGTTAGTGACTTCGCTTCCCGCCCTTAATTAGGAGTTCGGGCTTTTTTAGCCAGGCCTTTTTTTCCAAGGAAAGCAGTCATCAAGCCAGAGCTAGTCTAACAACTACCGATTCTTCTGAAGACTCCAACTCAAAACGAATTTCATCCCGACGTTCTATCACTAGGATCCCTATCTGACGCTCTATTCCCTTATTTCTTTTGCCAACTTCAAAGGGGACTGCAGGAAAGTAAAAAAACTTTCAAACTCACTTCATTGCGTAAGGAACTTTAAAAAGCGTTTTCTCACACTGACTGGCTAGCTTGTCTAAAGGACTGCTTGGCTTGATTGAATGGGCCCTATCAACTCCTCCGCGCCTAGTAACTACGGGTTCACTCCTCCCTCCAAAAGCAACTAAAACTGGAATAAAGCTTTCGATCAATAGATGGCTGGGACCATATTACCTCCTAGGGGTGCACCCTATAGTAAGCTACTACCAACTAAAGAAAAAAATCGTCTCGGGTTTTGCGAGCGGACTGCAACCCTTAGGAAAAAAAATGCATGAATGAGAATTGGCAATGAAACTTCAGAAGCTTATGTAATTGGAAAGGCTTACTTTTTTCTCCAATTTGATCAGAAGGCCCCTTTGACCCGGCTAGTTGGCGCCAAACATGTCTTCTCCTTTGACTTAAAGTCCGCCACCTATAGATGGCCGTTGACTTTTTTTATGTTTGAGGTAGTTCAGGCTTGTTTTGGCCGAGAGTTTGCTTCCAGTGCTGTGAATTCTACAATGGCGTGTTGTGTCTTTGAGGTGCCATTCGTTAAGAAGAAGCACTCTCAAGTGACATTTACAGCGGGGAAACCCCTCGGATATCTGTCGTCTTGGCCCTTGTTCGCTTTGTCACATCATCTTTTGATTTGGCACTGCGCGCAGGAGGCGTACCCAGGTCGTTATTTCGATCGTTATGGGGTACTCGGTGATGATGTGGTCATTGCCGACACAGAAGTAGCTAGGTTGGCTCAGCACTATCCAAGGTGTTAATCTTTCTTATCCAAAATCCAACATTTCGGATAGTGGTGCTGCCTCGTTGCTAAGGCTAGGGCTGGAGGGTGGGCTTAGAAAAAGGCTATCCGCTAACCATAAATGGAATATATGATCCCCTTGGCCCTGATCCGAAAGCAGGTGGGCAAAAAGAATGATTATTTGCTCCCGGAGCACTCTCTCATCGTTAGACCTAGCAGGGAATGAAAGTCTTCAAAAAAAGCATATGATGATAGGAGTCCGTCCTACCTTGGATAGCAGATTCTAGGTCTGCAGGATAGAGGCTAGCCAGTTCCCTTTTTGGAGGTTCAGCGCTAGGGGTTGAGCTTTACTTGATAGAGTTGCCTTCCATGCATAGGATGTTATAGGTTATAGGTTCGATATGGAGTAGTACATTCCAGTAGAGTCTTTCCTCTACCGTCAGGTGTAAGCATCTCCTGAAAGAAAGTGCTTTTCTCGTATGAGTATGATCAGGATATAAAACGTTGTAGATTTTTGAGGGCGGGTTGTCTTTGTTCTTACATATTGGAGTTGCTTTCCTCTTGGAATGGAGTCCCTTGTTACAGGGAGTGCTTAGGAGTCTGTGGAATGGCCATATCAAGTACTCACTTAAAAAGGAAGAGAAGGACTGATTAGAACTGAAACTGCAACTTGATTGAAAAGCGTGCTGAAAACGTTATAGCAAAAAGAAAGCTTTCTTTATCTTTATGGATAACCAATTTCTCTATAATCTCATCGTCTCACTAGGGCTAGGGATAATCCTTTCGATAGGACTTTTTTGTGCTTTTAAAGCCGAAAATTCCTATTTCTTAAATAATTTACATGGGTTGACTTTTAAGAAACTCAAAAGTTCAAAACTGGCCGGGAAACGGATGGAAATTTTAACTTACCTGAAGAGCTCAATTACTTTTATATAGTTGAGCGTCTTCTTTCTATCGACGAGCCTATTGAAGACCGCATTCTCGGTCTAAACCAAAGATATTTGGACCTCATTAATAATGGAATAGAAAGTGCTGCCTTTCTTTGTCCAAATTATAGATACTTATGTGCATGTTGGGGTTTTGTAGGCTTTATCATATTCAGTCGGAAGAGTTTAGGTAAGACTTTGTGGTAAAGATGAAAAAATGCTCATTAAGCTACAATCGGTAATGATGGCCTTAATGCAATGCAAGTTTAAAGTAAACTACCTTTTTGATTTCATTCGTATTCCGATCATCAAAAGTCAAGTTCTTACCACTATCCTTTTGAAGCGGATAGTGAACAGTGCTCATTCCATAGATAGAAGAAAAGAAAAGCAAACTCATGTTTCCACTCCATTTTCATTACGAAGATGTTTCACGTCAAGATCCGTTGCTCAAACCGAATCACGCCAACGTTATGGAAGTTCCTGGATTGTGTGAAATAAGAGTAGTACCAAAGGCAGCACCTTCTGATTTCATAATCCAAAATGGAAAATTGGCTATGGAGATTCCGTGCGGTCAGAAATTAATACAGACACACAGGGGTTCGACAGGAAAGTCCTTTCGATCCAATCCATTCTTGGGGTCAAATAAAGACAAAGGATATGTCAATGACCTAGCACGACAAAGCACTCTCCGAGGGCATGGAATGTCTAATTTTTTGGTCAGAATCTCGACAGTAATGTCTCTCTTAGATTATCTGGTCGAAATACGGGAAAACTCCATTCAATTCTCGATGGAAACGGAGTTTTGCGAATTCTCCCCGGAACTAGAAGATCATTTTGAGATCTTCGAACATATTCGAGGGTTCAATGTGACTATTGTCACTTCAGCCAACACACAAGATGAGACTTTACTACCGTGGAGCGGCTTTTTGCAAAAAGATGAGGGAGAAACTCAGTAAGATGTCGGAAAAGCGAAATATATGAGATCACAAACGTAGATTGCTAGCAGCTAAAAGACGAAAGCTTTATAAAGCCTTTTGTTTTGTAAAGATCCCGATCTGGAGTTTAATACGCGGGACAAACATCGTTATAAGTTGTCCAAGTTGCCTTCATTCAGTTCCTTTGCACGAGTAAGAAACCGATGTAGTTTCACGGGTCGCCCTCGGAGAGTATATGAGTTCTTTCGAATTTCTCGTATCGTTTTTCGTGTATTAGCATCTCGAGGTCCTTTAATTTAATAGGTATAAAAAAATCGTCTTGGTAGCAACCACAAAACTAATAGAACAAGGGTTAGCTCTACAGCTGGTCCACAGGCAAGGTAAGTAGGTCCATTACCGGCCGGCTCCGTGACCGAAAAGACCTAACGGAGTAATCCCTTATCTCGAATCGGAGATGCTAACGGGGCGGGAATCGAAGTGGGGGACCTCTCTACCACCTGTGTCTATCTCCTGTCAAGTATGCTTTCCAGACATAGACTACGTACAGGGTAGTACTGAAGGAAAGATAGAAGATCACCGGGTGAACATAACATTAAGTTACGAAAGTGACTCCCGAAAGCGAAAGATCGACCACTATTCGTCATATAGTAAGGCGGAGGACTGAAGTTCATTGGAGCGCCGGAGTGCGGAGGTTGTTCCCATCATTGAAGTCAGAGTGTGGGACTGAGCCTTCCGAATTCTTTTGAGAAAGAAAAAAAGTGCTTTCTTTCGTTGGAAAAACCAACGCAAATAGAAAATGGACTTTCTAAAACCTACTTGACAGGATAGTGCGAAAGGGTTGGAAAGAGTGATTTTATGAAATTCTCTCCTTTGTTGATTCTTTCTCTCACACACCTTTGCCTTCGAACTTCTTTTTCTTCCTCTTAAAAGAAAAAAAAATAAGTTCGAAGTGAAAAAATCGGCGACCAAGAAGAATAGGTCGAAAGAAGGTTAACCCCGGGTATGGGAGAAAGAGGTAAAAACCTCTCAGATTCGGTCACCGAGCAGTCGGACGACTCTTCAGTAACCCGGGATGACTCCTTCGACGCTTTTTTCGCTGTATACGCTCTCCATCCTTCGGATGTGGAAGAAAGGCCATCTATATTATATAAGTTATCTATATCTATATAATAGAACGAACCAGAACGCTAAAAAGGTGAGGGAAGAAGAGTGTTCACGATAGATAGGGGAAATGACTATAAGGAACCAACGATTCTCTGTTCTTAAACAACCCATATTTTCCACACTTAATCAGCATTTGATAGATTATCCAACCCCGAGCAATATTAGTTATTGGTGGGGATTCGGTTCGTTAGCTGGGATTTGTTTAGTCATTCAGATAGTGACTGGCGTTTTTTTAGCTATGCATTATACACCTCATGTGGATCTAGCTTTCAACAGCGTAGAACACATTATGAGAGATGTTGAAGGGGGCTGGTTGCTCCGTTATATGCATGCTAATGGGGCAAGTATGTTTCTCATTGTGGTTCACCTTCATATTTTTCGTGGTCTATATCATGCGAGTTATAGCAGTCCTAGGGAATTTGTTCGGTGTCTCGGAGTTGTAATCTTCTTATTAATGATTGTGACAGCTTTTATAGGATACGTACTACCTTGGGGTCAGATGAGCTTTTGGGGAGCTACAGTAATTACAAGCTTAGCTAGCGCTATACCTGTAGTAGGAGATAGCATAGTGACTTGGCTTTGGGGTGGTTTCTCCGTGGACAATGCCACCTTAAATCGTTTTTTTAGTCTTCATCATTTACTCCCTTTTATTTTAGTAGGCGCCAGTCTTCTTCATCTGGCCGCATTGCATCAATATGGATCAAATAATCCATTGGGTGTACATTCAGAGATGGATAAAATTGCTTTTTACCCTTATTTTTATGTAAAGGATCTAGTAGGTTGGGTAGCTTTTGCTATCTTTTTTTCCTTTTGGATTTTTTATGCTCCTAATGTTTTGGGGCACCCCGACAATTATATACCTGCTAATCCGATGCCCACCCCGCCTCATATTGTGCCGGAATGGTATTTCCTACCGATCTATGCCATTCTTCGTAGTATACCTGACAAAGCGGGAGGTGTAGCCGCAATAGCACCAGTTTTTATATGTCTGTTGGCTTTACCTTTTTTTAAAAGTATGTATGTACGTAGTTCAAGTTTTCGCCCGATTCACCAAGGAATATTTTGGTTGCTTTTGGCGGATTGCTTACTACTAGGTTGGATCGGATGTCAACCTGTGGAAGCACCATTTGTTACTATTGGACAAATTCCTTCTTTTGTTTTCTTCTTGTTCTTTGCCATAACGCCCATTCTGGGACGAGTTGGAAGAATAATTCCTAATTCTTACACGGATGAGACTGATCACACCTGATCAGTGAATAATTTTTACACCAAGAATTTACGAGTGAGTATTACACCAAGAATTGACAAGCGGATTAGTTTTCTAGTTGGCTATGTTGATATAGCTTAGATAGGGAAAGGATACTCTACTTACTATAGGGTAAGGCTGAACTTTCAAATCCGGTTGTTCCCGAAACTCCCCGTCCCTTACTCGTCTTTTGAAAGCAAGAACATTCGCATAGAAGAGTCTCTGTATCATGCATGCTCCTCCACTTTTTGAAAAAAAAATGACCTTCTATCCTCCAAAAAATGAAGGACCTGGATAGGGGTGGAGGCTGGCCTTTCTGGCAAGGCTAAGTTCATAAGGACTCGAATGGATACAGAGTATCCGCAAGAGAAATTCCATGAAGTCCTCTCGAGTCTCAAAGGGCAGCAGGACAATAGCTTTGATTCCAAGGTCTTTCACTCTTTAATTTTCAATATAATAAAGAGAGAGAGGAGACCTTTGTTTGACTTGACCAGGGCACTTTTCCACCGCGGCAGTAGGGGAGAAGAGAAGGCTCAGTAAGCCAAAGTTACGTTCATTTTTTTGGTTTGAGTATACTCGAGAGAGAAGGTTGGGAATTCGACCGGACTTTATACGCTCTAAAAAGAGATCATGGCATTCCGAAAAGACCTCATTGTGGGATGAAGACCGTAACCTTAGTAACTCAGTGCTCTATACGGGGGAAATGAAAGCAGAATTCGTTCGGATCCTCTCACATGTTCAATCTTTTTTTAGCGGTTTCCCCAGAGATCTTTATCATTAATGCAACCTTCATTTTGCTCATTCATGGAGTTGTTTTTAGTACCTCTAAGAAATATGATTATCCACCGTTAGTCAGTAATGTGGGTTGGCTTGGATTACTTAGTGTTGCGCGCCTAGGAGGGCAGCGCGCTTTGGGATGCGGAGGAGCTATTATCGCCCAGCTCCCTAACCTAATGCGGCACCGGGTTCGGACCGCAGGGAACCGTAGCATGGGAGGACGTCTAATCCTTTTGCCGCCGCAAGGCTGGCTAATCGTACGCAGCAGGCTCGAAGACCCCTGGTTCTGGAAGGCACATGAGTCCGAACACTATGTTGAATGTGCGACCGACACTACACTACGTAGGTACCTGTGCAGGTAAGGCGTCGGTCGGTCCTAGAAACGGCGGCAGTGGCGCGAGGAGTTAACGAACGGACGTGCTGCAACCTAGGGATCACCAGGCAGCTCTTTCGCTCTATAGGGGTCGAGAGGGCATAGCACAATTCTTCTTGGAGGAAGGTTGGTTTGCCCAGGTGACTGATCCTGCCATAATGTACTCTTACCTATAGAACCGGCAACCGAAGTCGAGCATACATACGACGATCTTCATGCGTGAATAGCCGGGAGGAAAGAAAGGGCGGTAGATGATAATGAGAAAGGGCGCCGCGTCTGGACGAGTGGGCAGAGTGGATGAGCGAAAGGTGCCATGCCATGGAGTGGGAAATCTCCCTTTTCTCCTAGTTGATCGAGGTGCTTCCGAGGAACTGGGGGACCTTCCTTCTCGAGCACAGGATAGGCAATTAAGAGATAGAGCTAACCTATTCGTTATGGGGAAAATCAATGCTCCGGACCGAATAGAGCTTACCTACGGCACCTGGCTTTCTCCGGCGCATAGACGTGACGCTGCGCTTAATAGGCCGGTTTGGTTTGGCTTCCTCTCTGGCGGCCACTTTCCTTACCTTACCCTCGCTACACTCTCACTCCAAGCTACGCCTGCTGAGCTTCATGCATTGCGATTTCCTCTTCTGTCAACGCACTGGAGTATGACCCGGGACGAGAAAAGAAAGACTTTTTTCTCCTTAATGCAAGCAAACAGTAAGTAAAGGCCCCTTTCTCCGGCGGGCTTTCTCTCGTAAAGCCAAAGACGCCCCAAGACAAAGTACAACTGTTGGGAAGAGGACATGATCAATAGAACCTGGCTGGATCCGGGCTGGGATAGTGGCGCCCATTCCTAACCAGTTCCGAAAAGGTTCGCTCATGCTGGAGGGAGCATCCTCACTTAGTGATCGGTCCGCTAGTTCACGCAAATTCGAAGAAGTTATCACGGACGAGCCACATGCAGGGAAACTTGCACGTGTGGTTCTGGCCGGGCTTTCCTGAGGTATCTAATAACCTTGCTTTTGCTCGCTGCTGGCGCACCTCTCCTAACTATTGCCCATTTATTCTGGAATAATCTTTTTAAGAGGGACAATTTTACATATTTCTGCCAAATCCTTCTATTATTAAGTACGGCTGGTACCATTTCGATGTGTTTTGATTTTTTCGAACAAGAGAGGTTTGATGCTTTTGAATCCATTGTATTAATTTCACTTCCTACTCGCAGTATGCTCTTTATGATCTCGGCTCATGATTTAATTGCCATGTATTTAGCTATTGAGCCTCAAAGTTTATGTTTTTATGTGATCGCAGCATCAAAAAGAAAGTCTGAATTTTCTACGGAAGCCGGCTCGAAATATTTGATCTTAGGTGCATTTTCTTCTGGAATATTATTGTTTGGGTACGACCGGACAACTACCGATATCTATTAATATCTTTTCTTTTTCTTTTTTTGTTAAATATATATCTATATCTCCAACTATCGGAGCGGGTATTACGACGATGTGAAACTTGCAGACTTCATTGGTTGTGATATTGATCTTACGCAGGTTCTGAAAGAAAGAATATATAGAGAAGTAGAGGCCCTCTATGTAGTTGTCTATCTAGGGGGCGATCGATCTACATCTTTCTCGTGAGTCCTGGGGCTGTGTCTCGATCTCCTACGTGCGAAATGAACAGGACTAGTTCCTACTTGATAAACCAACCCTTGGTCTAATTCCACGCCTTATGACGAAAGGCGAGTCGGCGTGGCGTAAAGTGAAGATTGAAGGAAGTATAGAGAAATTCCCTTCTGGGGTATTCCGAAGGTGTAACCTAGCCAACGAAAAAAAGGGCCCGATACTTCAACTAGAGGAGCGACCAGTTGGTTCACCAAACTCCGACCCAGCGTCACACGTTCTCCAGGTCCGAAAGGATCCAGTGCCCAACTACCGACTCCTCCCGGAATTGCGTTATCGGAGCCGAGCCAGGAATAGCCGTTAGTGGACACCCACTACTTTGAACCGGTTAGAGAGGCCCTCTTTAATACATTAAGAAAAGATGTTCACAGGGGCCAGAAAGACTCGGTCATAGGAACTGCAACTACCTACGCGCTGGTAAACGAAAACTATCTCGACCGGATCAGAGTATACAACAATGTCGAATCAGGCCGCCCCTTGCCTTGAAAGAATTCACACGCGGCCACCAGCTTTCCCAAAATAAGGGGAGATTTGCTGCTTACTGCTCACGAAAACATCCGACCTATACTATAAGTCAAGTCGTCCGCCTATCTTTCTGATCTCCTTTCCTTCTATTCTTAATTTGCCTTTGACCAATTCAAGGTGAAGAGCTCGAGATGTGCAGCATCGTGTGAAGCGGGATTAGGAGCACCTTTAGAAAGAACAGAGTGCGGTGCGAGACAGAAAGCGACAAAAAGTGCTACCTTCATCCAACGAACCATGGGATTGAAGAAAGCATGACCCGGCACGGAGCCACGCAAGACAGGGAGGGATGTGAACTTTATAACAGAATGACGATTCGTAGATCTTCGCTACGTTCTTAGGATAGCTCCATTTTTCTTGTTCTACCGTTCGTGCCTTCCAGAACCAGAATAACTCCTGTTCTGATGCCTTCACTTACTGCCGCAGAACACCGGTATAACCAGTTCAAAAGAAATGCCTTGCTCTCATGTTCGCAGCACATACGACATTTCCTAATTGGTAACACCATATACCAGGTGGGTGTAAGGAGTCAAGCTTTCTTCATCAAAGTGACCAAAGCAGGTTCGCTGAACGCCCAACTCGCGTCATGGTTGATACTGCTCTTACAGTATGACATAATATTCGTACCACAAACAAAGTTTTTACCATCGACAGAGTAAGGAAAGGACAGGCACTGAAATCTTTCTTGGAAGCACATCCTCTACGGGAGAACTTCAAATTGCTTCAAGAATTGCCTTTCGAAACAGTCTACTGCATTGAAGTCGCATCAAGACCCACGTCGCCTGGGAGATGTATTTGAATTGTTGCCTCAAAAACAGATAAGAAAGGACGTCCAAAATCAGGGGTCGGAATCGTCTTTATTACTCCCGAAGGTAACATGATCCCGCATTCCTTCACTTTTCGGAGTCATGTTCCAACAACGTGTCAGACACGGCCCTTATTATGTTATGGAAATGAAACTAGCTCGTGACATCAAAGTACATCAACCGGAAGTTCGAGGTAACTCAAACTTGGTAATTAACCAAAGGAACGGCGTCTATGAAGTTAGAAAACCGCATCTCTTACCCTATCATACAGCAGCGAGCGAATTAGCACACACCTTCGCATATTTCAACATTGAACATGTCCCCTTGGGGCAGAACATAAAGGCAGACGCCAACGCCAGTCTCGCGACTTCTCTGTCTTTACCAGAAGGGGAATCTATTACGATTACGGTCTATGAGAAAAGAATCCTGCCACCCTTCCACATCTATGAAGGAGGCTAAACAACTAACAAAGTAAGCATTGAAGGACGCTCACCGAATTCTTCTATCAATCAAAGGCAAAGGAAGCTCTCGCGAAGGGCTCTTCGTATGTCCATCCTTTACTCAGCCATTTCGGGTTAAGAAGATGTGAAAGTGCCTTTCTATAAGAAAGGAAGACTGCTTCGATAGGACCAGGAAAAAGAGACTATTCTGATCTTTGAAAGAATAGGTTGTTCTCTCTTTCCTCAAAACTTCCAACCTTA